GAATGAATAAGTGGGTTGAAAAAACTTTTGTCTCTTTTCTTTTCGATTTTAAGCGATGGAATCGTCCATTACGATATATAAAAAATAAGAAATTAGAAAATGCTTTACGCAATGAAATGTCACAATTCTTTTTTTTTACATGTACAAGTGATGGGAAACAAATAATATCCTTTACATATCCGCCCAGTTTATCCACTTTTTCGGAAATGCTAGAACAAAGAATTTCTTTATACATTTCTTTATACATAATAGAAAAACTATACGACGAAGATCTTTATAATTCTTGGATTTATACTAATGAAAAAAAAAAGTGCAATTTGAACAATGAATTGAAAAGACGAATCCAAATTCTAGAAAAAAATGAGGGATCCTCTAGTCTGGATATGCTTGAAAAAAGAACCATATTATGTGATGATGAAAAAAAAAAAAAATGCTTGCCAAAAGCATATGATCCTTTTTTCAACGGACCATATCGAGGAACGAGAAAAAAATTAGATTCACGCGCAATCATGAATACTTATACAGATACAGAAGATTTAGTAGGATTTTTTTTTATAAATAAGATTCATGATCTACTTATTAATGATTCCGTAGAACTCCACCGTCAATCATTTTTGAATTCTAAAGATGAAAAAGGAATTGATTCCGAAAGTCAAGAAAAATATTTGCAATTTGTATTTGATGTAATCACAACACATACAAAAGATCAAAAAACAATGAAAAAAGAATCTATTGGAATTAGAATAGAAGAAGTCAGTAAAAAGGTTTCTCGATGGTCATACAAATTAACCGAGATTTTGGAAGAAGAGGAAGAAGAAAATGAAGAAGAATTGGAGGAAGACGATCATGAGATTCATTCAAGAAGAGCCAAACTTGTGGTAATTTATAACGATAATGATCAGAATACCAATTCTATTTCTAGTATTCAGAATACTAGTAACAATGATAAAAACGATGATCAAATGGAAGAGGGAGAGGTGGCTTTGATACGTTACTCACAACAATCGGATTTTCGTCGCAATCTAATCAAAGGATCCATGCGCGCTCAAAGACGTAAAACAGTTATTTGGGACCTCTTTCAAGTAAATGTACATTCCCCACTTTTTTTGGATCGTCTAGACAAAATGTCTTTTTTTTCGTCTTTTGATATCAACGAAATGAAGAATATAATTTTTAGGAATTGGATGGGCAGAGAACAAGAATCAGAATTAAAAATTTTCTATTTTGAAAATGACGATAAAAAAGAAGAAAAAGAGAAAGAGGAAAAAAGATATAAAAACGAACAGATAGAAATATCAGAAGCTTGGGATGCTTTTATATTTACTCAAGTAATAAGAAGTTTGATGTTAATAACCCAATCTTTTCTTAGAAAATACATTCTATTGCCTTCATTAATAATAACCAAAAACCTTTTCCGTATGTTATTATTCCAAATTCCCGAGTGGGACGAGGATTTTAAGGAATGGGATAGAGAAATCCATATTAAATGCACCTATAATGGTGTTCAATTATCAGAAACAGAATTTCCCCAAGATTGGTTAATAAATGGTATTCAGATAAAGATTCTATATCCTTTCTGTCTAAAACCTTGGAGAAAATCTAAGGCACAATCTCATCATAGAGATCTAATGAAAAAAAAAGATAAAAAAACAAATTTTTGTTTTTTAACAGTCTGGGGAATGGAAGCGGAACTTCCCTTTGGTTCTCCCCGAAAACGACCTTTTTTTTTTGAACCTATTTATAAAGAACTCCAAAAAAGAAAAAAAAAGGTGAAAAATAAAATTTCACAAGTTTTAAAATCTTTAAATAAAAAAAGAAAATCCTTTCTAAAAATTAGAAAAGAAAAAACAAAAGGGGTCGTTCAAGTTATCAAACTAATAATGAAAAAACTGGAGAAAGTAAATCCAATTTTCTTATTTGAATTAAGGAAAGAAAAAGTATATGAACCGAACGAAAACAAAAAAGATTTCAAAAGAAATAATAAGATTCTTCGCGAATCGTCCGTTCTAAATCGAACGATGAATTGGTTAAATTATTCACTAATAGAAAAAAGAATGAAAGATCTTTCTGATAAGACAATCAAAATCAGGAATCAAATTGAACAAACCACAAAAGACAAGAAAAAAAAAGAAATAGTTCTAATTTCTGATAATAAAGGATCGGGATCACAGAAACATATTTTGAAAATATTAAAAAGGAAAAATATTCGATTAATGCGTAAATCACACTACTTTATCAAATCATTCATTGAAAAAATATACATAGATATTTTGCTATGTACCATTACCGTTTCTAAGATAAATGCACAACTTTTCTTTGAATCAACAAAAAAGATCTTTAATAAATCCATTTACAACAATGAAATAAATCAAGAACAAGAAGGATTTGATGAAACAAATCAAAATACAATGAATTTTCTTTTGACTATAAAAAAATTAAAATCGTTTTCAAATACTGATAATACTACGAATAGCAATCAAAATCCCAATACTTATTGGAACTTATCTTCCCTGTCCCAAGCATATGTTTTTTACAAAATATCACAAAACCAATTACTTAATAAGTATCAATTGAGACCTGTACTTAAATATCAAGGGAGCTATCCTTTTTTTAAGGATAATTTAAAAGACTATTGTATGATACATGGAATATTTAACTCACATAATAAAATTCATACGTATGTAATGAACGAATGGAAAAATTGGTTAAAAGGTCATTATCAATATGATTTATCTCAAAAAAAAAGGTCTCCATTAGTACCTAAAGAATGGCGAAATAGAATCAATAAACATCGTATGATTCAAAACAAGGAATCAAACCAATTGGATTTATATCAAAAATACCAATTTATTTCTTTCATGAAAAAAAATGACTATGCAGCAAATTCATTTATGAGTCAAAAAGACAAATGGAAAAAACATTACAGATATGATCTTCTCTCATATAAATACATAAACCTTCCTAATTTATACATTTCTGGATCAACATTAGAAATAAACGGGGACCGAGAAATTCCATCTCATTTCAATATATTGAAACCTGAATCATTTTATGTATTGGTAAGTATACCTAGTAATGATTATCTAGAAAAAGGATATCTTATTGATAGGAATACAAATTTGGATAGAAAATATCTTGATTGTAGAATTCTTCATCTTTGTTTTATAAATAATATTGAGATCTGGACCGATGCACATATTGGTATCAAGATTCAGAAAGATACTAAGACTGAAATTAAGAATTTAAAAAAAATGGAAAAAAAAGATCTTTTTTTTCCTACAATTCATCAAGAGATCAAACCATGCAATCAAAAAAGTTTCTTTTTTGATTGCATGGGAATGAATAAAGAAAGGTTCTATGATACCGCATCAAATCATGATACTATATCCAATCTAGAAACTTGGTTCTTCCCAGAATTTGTGCTACTTTTTGATGTATATAAAATGAAACCTTGGATCATCCCAATCAAATCACTCTTTTTTAATTTTTCTATAAATGAAAAAAGTAAAAACATTAACGTAAATCCAAAGAAATCATCTAATAAAAAAAAAGATCGTGAATTAGGAAATTCCGAGCAGGAAGAGAATGAACAACAGGTCCAAGGAAATCTTGTATGGAATCTACGAAAAATAAAAAAAGAAAATCAAAAAACTGTTGAAGAAGATTACGCAAGATTAGAAATGAAAAAGGTTCTAAAAAAGAAACAAGATAAGAGCAAGAATGAAATGGAACTAGATTTCTTTTTGAAAAGATATTTACTTTTCCAACTAAGATGGGCTGATCCCTTGAAGAAAGAAATAATGAAAAATATCAGGATATATTGTCTCCTACTTAGACTAAGAAATCCAAAGGAAATTGCTATATCTTCGATTCACAGAGGTGAAATAAATATAGATGAAATGCTGATTCAAAAGGACCTAGTTCTTGCAGAATTGATAAGAAAGGGAATATTTATTATTGAACCGATTTGTCTATCTATACAAAGGAAAGGAAAATATATTATATATCAAACTATGGATATTTCATTGGTCGATAAGAAAAAGCATCAAACAAAGAAAAAAGACACAAAAAAAAGATATATTGAGAAAGGGGGGTTTGAAAAATCCATTGCACGACACAGCAACATATTTTTGAGTGGAGACAAAAATCATTATGATTTACTTGTTCCTGAAAATATTCTATCTCCCAGACGTCGTAGAGAATTTCGAATTCGAATTTGTTTCAATTCCCGGAATTTTCATGTTGTGGATAGAAATACAAGATTTTGCAATGAAAACAAAATAAGAAACTGTGGACAATTTTTGAATGAGGACAAACATATTAATACAGATAGAAAAGATTTCATGAAATTCAAATTGTTTCTTTGGCCCAATTTTCGATTAGAAGATGTAGCTTGTATGAATCGCTATTGGTTTGATACCAATAACAGCAGTCGTTTCAGTATGTCAAGAATACATATGTATTCACAATTCAGAATTAATTCAATTCCAATGAAAAATGAAAAAGATCTATAGTGGATTTCCTACATATCGTGTAACATATTTGGTAGATTAATAGATGAAAGCCGAAACATATACACTGTGTAACATTCTACTACATGATGCTGATTTCATAGTGTAATTTCATAGTGTATCAATTTTCATTAGGAATAACGGAATCCTTTTAAGTAAAAAGAAATTGTTTTCTTTCGTGAATACATATATGTTTTGTATATTTGGATCAAATATACAAAACATAAAAACATAAACCACATAAAGAAAAAACAAAGTAGTATATGAATGAAATCCAATTTTGATGTATACTAGATGAAAATAACTGACATAAGAAATATTATTATTTTTCCTGATCCGTAAAATTCACAGAAAAGAAAGATAGAAATCTTAATTTATGGTCAAAAATTCATTCATCTCAGTTATTACACAAGAAGAAAAAGAAGAAAATAGTGGGTCTGTTGAATTTCAAGTATTCCATTTCACCAGTAAGATACGGAGACTTACTTCACATTTAGAATTGCACAAAAGAGATTTTTTATCGCAAAGAGGTCTACGAAGAATTCTGGGAAAACGTCAACGATTATTGACTTATTTGTCAAAGAAAAATAAAGTGCGTTATAAGAAATTAATGGATCAGTTAGATATTCGGGAACCAAAAACTCGTTAATTAAATTTGAATTTCTTATTTGAGTTTCTTATTATTTTATTCTTATTATCCTTGTTCTTTTTTATTTTTTTCATTCTTTTCTTATTATTATTAGTTCAGTTATTATTTTTTTTTATATTTTTCATTTTAAGAATTTCATGAAATAATGAATTAAGGAAAAAAATATGACTGTACCGGCTACAAGAAAGAATTTCATAATAGTCAATATGGGTCCTCACCACCCATCAATGCATGGTGTTCTTCGGCTGATCGTTACTCTGGATGGTGAAGATGTTATTGACTGTGAACCTATATTGGGCTATTTACACAGAGGGATGGAAAAAATAGCGGAGAACCGAACAATTATACAATATTTGCCTTATGTAACACGTTGGGATTATTTAGCTACTATGTTCACAGAAGCAATAACAGTAAATGCACCAGAACGATTGGAAAGTGTTCAAGTGCCTAAAAGGGCCAGTTATATCAGAGTTATTATGCTGGAGCTGAGCCGTATAGCCTCCCATTTGTTATGGCTTGGCCCTTTTATGGCCGATATTGGTGCACAGACTCCCTTTTTCTATATTTTAAGAGAGAGGGAATTAATATATGATCTATTCGAAGCCGCCACGGGTATGCGGATGATGCATAATTATTTCCGCATCGGAGGAGTAGCTGCGGATTTACCTTATGGCTGGATAGATAAATGTTTTGATTTCTGTGATTATTTTTTAACAGAAGTTGTTGAGTATCAAAAGCTCATTACGCGAAATCCCATCTTTTTGGAACGAGTTGAAGGAGTGGGCATTATTGGTGGGGAGGAGACAATAAATTGGGGTTTATCAGGACCAATGTTACGAGCTTCTGGAATCCAATGGGATCTTCGTAAAGTTGATCGCTATGAGTGTTACAATAAATTTGATTGGGAAGTCAAATGGCAAAAAGAAGGCGATACATTAGCTCGTTATTTAGTAAGAATCGGTGAAATGCAAGAATCCATAAAAATCATTCGACAGGCTCTAGAAGGAATTCCTGGAGGGCCTTATGAAAATTTAGAAAACCGGCGTTTTCATAGGACAAAGGATTCCGAATGGAATAATTTTGAATATAGATTTATTACTAAAAAACTTTCACCCAATTTTGAATTGTTAAAACAAGAACTTTATGTAAGGGTAGAGGCCCCAAAAGGAGAATTAGGAATTTATTTAATAGGAGATAGTAGTGTTTTCCCCTGGAGATGGAAAATTCGTCCACCCGGTTTCATCAATTTGCAAATTCTTCCCCAGCTAGTTAAAAGAATGAAATTGGCTGATATCATGACGATACTAGGTAGTATAGATATCATTATGGGAGAAGTTGATCGTTGAAATGATAATTGATACGACAGAAGTACAAACTATTAATTCTTTTTATAGATTAGAATCCTTAAAAGAAGTCTATGGATTCATATGGATTTTTGTCCCCATTTTAATCCTTGTCTTAGGAATAACAATGGGGGTATTAGTCATTGTGTGGTTAGAAAGAAAGATATCTGCAGCAATACAACAACGTATTGGACCTGAATATGCCGGCCCGTTAGGAATTCTTCAAGCTTTAGCGGATGGGACCAAACTACTTTTGAAGGAGGATCTTCTTCCATCTAGAGGTAATATTCGTTTATTTAGGGTCGGACCCTCTATAGGGTTTATATCAATTCTACTAAGTTATTTAGTAATTCCTTTTGGATATCACCTTGTTTTAGCTGATCTCAGTATAGGTGTTTTTTTATGGATTGCCTTTTCAAGTATTGTCCCCATTGGTCTTCTTATGTCAGGATATGGATCAAATAATAAGTATTCCTTTTCAGGCGGTCTACGAGCTGCAGCTCAATCGATTAGTTATGAAATACCATTAACTCTATGTGTGTTAGCAATATCTCTACGTGTGATTCGGTGGAACATGAACTCTTTTTTATCTATTTTCTAGAAAATAGATAAAAAATGAATTGAGATTTCAATACTATAAAATAGAAATCTAATTCATAGAATTCAATATGTAAATATGAATATCAAAGAATAAAAGAAATATTTTTTTTATTAATTTCTTTATCTTCACTTACTTTATACTTACTTTATTAAAGTATAAATTAAAGTATAAAGTTTCTAAATTCAATAAAGAAATTGAATGTCTTGAATAAATATCTTTATCTTTTTTATGAAAAATTTCAGTTCGATGAGTTAAACCAGATAGTTATATGAGTGAAACAAAACTGCTCCTCAATTTGCAGTAAAAAAAGAAGAATCTCATTCCCTAGGTACAAGAAGAAAATTGAAGTAAACATAAGTTGTTTACCCCAAGATTGAGATTCTTTTATTAGTCGTCATATCTTGAAGCGGATGCAAAAGATCAACTGTATTTATTACTATACTGGGGATCTATCAAAAAGAAGTGGGCAGTTAGGAACACCAAAGTACGCAAAGGATGAGTAATGGAAATAATGTAAGGTATCAAAAAAAGGTATTTTTGCATAAAACTTTGCATAAAACGAATCATAATAAGGGCTTGAAATTGGTAGAAATGATCAAGCAGTACTTCCCCACGATTCCGATCTAGAGTATGCTACTATTCGCTGATTAAATAAATGACTATCAAGAACGAATTAATCCTTTATTTTCTTTCCCTTTTTTTTTCAGAAAGAAGAACAGGAACAAGACAAATAGAATGCAATACAATAATAGAATAAAATGGGAATAATAAGAAAATATTTCTTTCTTCATACATATGCATATGGGAATTCTTATCATTATTCATTAACTAATGCCCAATTCTTTCTATTTATGAATATAACGAGTATTTTATTGAAGGATTAAGTTATTGCTGAACAAAGAGAATTTTTGATTATTTTCATTATAATATCATTATAAGGGATGAGATCAATTCAGAAGTGCTTTTTCTTATTCTAGCAGACAGAATTTTATTGGTCGAATTGAGGGCTCTCCAATCTCCAATTTATCTTTACATTGATTGTATTTACCTAAGGTCCAAGCCAAGGAGAGCAATAATACTGAACTAGTCCTTACCTTACATTTCTTTGTGGCCATATAGGAGCCGTATGAAACTTAGGTTTCATGTACGGTTTTGGAATAGCGATGGGAGCAGTGATGTTATCATCGACTATAATTATCTAACAGTTCAAGTACAGTTGATATAATTGAGGCACAGTCCAAATATGGTTTTGGGGGATGGAATCTGTGGCGTCAGCCCATAGGGTTTCTAGTTTTTCTAATGTCTTCTCTAGCAGAATGTGAAAGATTGCCTTTTGATTTACCAGAAGCAGAGGAGGAATTAGTAGCAGGTTATCAAACCGAATATTCAGGTATAAAATACGGGTTCTTTTATCTTGCTTCTTACCTAAATCTATTAGTTTCTTCATTATTTGTAACAGTTCTTTACTTAGGTGGGTGGAATTTTTCTATTCCGTACATATCTCTTACTGAACTTTTTGGAATAAATAAAATGTTTAGAGTCTTTGTAATAGCAATTAGTATCTTTATTACATTAGCTAAAGCTTATTTGTTTCTGTTCATTCCTATCACAACAAGATGGACTTTACCTAGGATGAGAATGGATCAATTATTAAATCTTGGATGGAAATTTCTTTTACCTATTTCTCTAGGTAATCTATTATTGACAACTTCTTTTCAACTTGTTTCACCATAAACTATAAATAAAAATAAGAAATTAAGAGAAAAAAATAATGAATATTATATATTCATAACTTATCTCAACCAAGAGAAAGAAACATAAATTTTATTCATGGATATATAAAATATGTTACCTATGGTTACTGGGTTCATGAATTATGGCAAACAAACAATACGAGCTGCAAGGTACATTGGACAAAGTTTCATAATTACCTTATCCCATACAAATCGTTTACCTGTAACTATTCAATATCCTTATGAAAAATCAATCACATCAGAGCGTTTTCGTGGTCGAATCCACTTTGAATTTGATAAATGTATTGCTTGTGAAGTATGTGTTCGCGTATGTCCAATAGACCTTCCCATTGTTGATTGGAAATTTGAAAAAGATATTAAGAAAAAACAATTGCTTCATTATAGTATTGATTTTGGTGTCTGTATATTTTGCGGTAACTGTGTCGAGTATTGTCCAACAAACTGTTTATCGATGACTGAAGAATATGAGCTTTCCACTTATGATCGTCACGAATTAAATTATAATCAAATTTCTTTAGGTCGGTTACCAATGTCAATAATTGGAGATTACACAATTCAAAAAGTTATGGATTCAACAAATCAAATGAAAAAAGAAAAAACCCTTGCTTAGTTCAAGAACGATTACCAATTACTAATTACTCTAATTACTAAGATTTGGTTTGGAATAAAGTAGTATTAGCCAAATAACTTTATTTTATCTATCTAATTCTTTTTTCATTCAATTAGTAAGGTATCATATAAAAAAAGAGTTTCTTTCCTGGACCCTTAGTAAGGTCATGAAATATTTCAACTTATTTATTTATCTTTTATTTTATAATGGATTTACCTGGACCAATACATGATATTCTTGTAGTATTTCTGGGATCAGTTCTTATATTAGGAGGTCTGGGAGTAGTATTACTTACCAATCCCATTGATTCTGCCTTTTCATTGGGATTGGTTCTTGTTTGTATATCCTTATTCTATATTTCATTGAATTCCTATTTTGTAGCTGCCGCACAGTTCCTTATTTATGTGGGAGCCATAAATGTATTAATCATATTTGCTGTGATGTTCATGAACGGTTCAGAATATTCCAATGATTCCTATTTATGGACCTTTGGAGATAGGATCACTTCACTGGTTTGTACAAGTATCTTTTTTTCATTAATTACTACTATCCCAGATACGTCATGGTCCGGAATTTTTCGGACTACAAGATCAAATCAGATTATAGAACAGGACTTAATAAGTAACGTTCAACAAATTGGGATTCATTTATCCACAGATTTTTATCTTCCTTTTGAACTCATTTCTATAATTCTTTTAGTTTCTTTGATAGGTGCAATTACTATGGCTCGTCAATAATAGAATTCTAATATAATAAGAAATAATAACTTCCTTTTTTAAAATTAAAGAATGAAAATGGATTTAATCTATTTTGTTTCAATCTACTGTGAATATCTTCTTTTGTTATGTAATTCTTCTAGTCTAGTCAACTGAATCGGTTTCATTTTTGTTCATATTGAAATCAATCGAGATAGATGAGGGATTTATCAATGATGTTAGAGCATGTACTTTTTCTAAGTGTTTATTTATTTTCTATCGGTATCTATGGACTGATCACAAGCCGAAGCATGGTTAGAGCACTTATGTGTCTTGAGCTTATACTGAATTCGGTGAATATAAATCTTGTCACATTTTCCGATATATTTGATAGTCGGCAATTAAAAGGAGAAATTTTCTCAATCTTTGTTATAGCTATTGCGGCTGCTGAAGCAGCTATTGGGCTAGCTATTGTTTCGTCGATCCATCGTAACAGAAAATCAACTCGTATCAATCAATCGAATTTGCTGAATAATTAGTTAGAATTCTTCTATTTTCACATAGAAATCAAAACATAAGACTTTTCTAAATAGAATCTAATAGAATTAGAATAATAAGATAATAGAATATTTTTATTTTTCTTTCTTCTCTTTTTTCATATAGATTTATGATTTAGAGTTACGAACTTATTCTATAACTAACCTAATAACAAACGTATTAATCTGATATATAATATATCATAATATCCTTAATTTAATTATATTAATTATATTTCTATATACTAGTTTCTATATACTATATACTAGAATCTTTCTATATGTATATGAATCTATATAGATTCACATACATATATATACATATAGAAAGATAGTAAAATTCACATGAATTGAATTCGTAAACTCATATTTCATGATTATTGAAATGGAAATCAAAGTATCTTGGCCCTTTCTCATAAACAGATTAGAAAATCTATTGATTCTTCAAATTTTGATAAATCATTGATTCGTCTGGTGTCTACAATAGAAAATATATGATTTCTTTCATTTTCTTATCTTATTTTACCAGATCGAAAATCTTTTGTGTTCAAAACTGGAATTTATAGACCCAATGTCACATTCAGTAAAGATTTATGATACATGTATAGGATGTACCCAATGTGTTCGAGCTTGCCCCACGGATGTATTGGAAATGATACCTTGGGACGGATGTAAAGCTAAGCAAATTGCTTCTGCGCCAAGAACCGAGGATTGTGTAGGTTGTAAAAGATGTGAATCCGCTTGTCCAACGGATTTTTTGAGTGTCCGTGTTTATTTATGGCATGAAACAACTCGCAGCATGGGTCTTTCTTATTGATATGTGACAAAAAACTCCACTTGAATCTTTTGATTCCTCTTTACCGACAAAACCCCGTGCTCGGGAGAAGAATAATCTATTTTCTTTTCTCGAGTACGGACTTTTCTGGCCTAATTTTATCTTGTCTTTATCACGAGTTATTTTCCTTGGTTAACAATACTTCTTGTTTTGCCCATATTCGCGGGTTCTTCAATTATCTTTTTCCCTCATAGGGGAAATAAGGTGTATAGGTGGTATACTCTATGTATATGTATCCTAGAGCTCCTTCTAATGACCTATGTATTTTGTTATCATTTCCAATTGGACGATCCATTAATCCAATTGAAGGAGGATTATAAATGGATCAATCTTTTTGATTTTCACTGGAGACTGGGAACCGATGGACTTTCCATAGGACCCATTTTACTGACAGGATTTATCACTACTTTAGCTACTTTAGCAGCTTGGCCAGTTACTCGAAATCCGCGATTCTTCTATTTCTTGATGTTAGCAATGTATAGTGGCCAAATAGGATCATTTTCTTCTCGAGACCTTTTACTTTTTTTCATCATGTGGGAATTAGAATTAATTCCTGTTTACTTACTTTTATCCATGTGGGGAGGAAAAAAACGTCTGTACTCGGCTACAAAGTTTATTTTGTGCACTGCCGGAGGTTCCATTTTTCTCTTAATAGGAGTTCTAGGTATGGGTTTATATGGTTCCAATGAACCAACATTAGATTTAGAAAAATTAGCTAATCAATCGTATCCTGCAGCATTGGAAATAATACTCTATTTTGGTTTTCTTATTGCTTATGCTGTCAAATCGCCGATGATACCCCTACATACATGGTTACCAGATACCCACGGGGAAGCACATTACAGTACATGTATGCTTTTAGCTGGAATATTATTAAAGATGGGAGCATATGGATTGATTCGGATCAATATGGAATTATTAGCTCACGCTCATTCTAGATTATCTCCCTGGTTGGTGATAGTAGGAATAATACAAATCATTTATGCAGCTTCAACTTCTCTCGGTCAACGCAATTTAAAAAAACGTATTGCCTATTCTTCCGTATCTCACATGGGTTTCATAATTATAGGAATTGGTTCTATAACTGGCATGGGACTTAATGGAGCCATTTTACAAATACTCTCTCATGGATTGATTGGTGCTGCACTTTTTTTCTTAGCAGGAACAAGTTGTGATAGAATACGTTTTGTTTATCTCGAAGAGATGGGGGGGATATCTATCCCAATGCCAAAAATCTTTACCATGTTTAGTAGTTTCTCGATGGCTTCTCTTGCATTACCAGGAATGAGTGGTTTTGTTGCAGAATTCTTAGTCTTTTTTGGAATAATTACCAGCCCAAAATATCTTTTCATGCCAAAAATGTTAATTACTTTTGTAATGGCAATTGGAATGATATTAACTCCTATTTATTTATTATCTATGTTACGTCAGATTTTCTATGGATACAAACTATTCAATATTCCAAACTCAAATTCTTTTGATTCTGGACCACGAGAACTATTTGTTTTGATCTGTATCTTTCTACCTGTAATAGGAATTGGTTTTTATCCTGATTTCGTTCTCCCGTTATCGGTTGACAAGGTACAAGTTCTATTATCTAATTATTTTTATAGATACTAATTCTTTTTTTAGATTCAATACTAAATGAAATAAATTTCATTAATTGGAAAGAAAGTCTTAGAATTCTTTGACTTTCATATTTTCACGATTCTTCGTTGTACAATGAAAAAAAAAGGGAAGGGTGAATTAGAATTGTAATGAGATACATCTAAAGTTTTTGAGAACCATTTGAATAATTCCTCTATTTAAACGGTTCTCAAAAACTCGCACCAATTTTCATTGCATTGTGTATCAGACGATTTTTTTATGTATTCTTCATGTATTTTCTTTTATTCAATTAGATATTCATTGGAATGAACCATAACTGTGGAACCCGATTCCTAATAAATTGATCCCAAAATAGCATATCCAAATTAGGAGAAATCCTATAGAAGCTACAAATGCCGAATTTGTCCCTTGATCTTGCAATTTTTGATTTGTTCTAGTATGTAAATAAATTGCAAATATGGTCCAAGTAATAAATGCCCAAGTTTCCTTAGGGTCCCAATTCCAATAAGAACCCCATGCTTCATTAGCCCATACTGCTCCAGAAAGAATGCCTATGGTTAAAAAGGTAAACCCTAAACTAATGACACGATAACTCCAATAATCCAAACGCTGAATTAATTGATATTTGTAAAAATTTTGAAATGAGAAGAAAGAAGTATTTTTTAATACACTTCCCTTTTGGTTCAAATATTCCATATCACCAAAGAAAAACGACTTCCTTAAACTGAAAAAATTCTTGTTTTTCAAAAAAGAATCGATTCTTTTTTGAAATGTAATCACTATAAGAGCAACTGATAATAACGATCCGCATAAAAGAGCTGCATAGCTCAATAGCATCATACTGACATGCATCATTAACCACTGAGATTGTAGAGCAGGTACTAATATTGCGGGTTGATGCATTTCAGTTGAAAGACCTGACGTGGCGAAACCTTGGGTAAAAATGGCACTTGGTGCAGTTATTGCGCTTAAATCATTTTTATGATTCCCAAGATACGGAATCATATGAATAATGGATAAACTCCATGAAAGGAAGATTAATGATTCGTATAAATTACTTAAGGGAAAATGTCCCGAAGAAATCCAACGAATAACTAAAAACCCTGTTATAGAGAAAAAAGTAGCTATCATCCCTTTTTCTGACGAATTATGTAATCCTTCGATTTCGTAGACTAATAAGTTCATCAAATGAATCAGAATCACAATTGAGATGATCGAAAAGGAAATATGAGTTAATATATGTTCTAAGGTTGCAAATATCATAAAGAAGAGTCCCTTTTAAATAATTGAAATCGGGGAGGGGATTAAATAGAATCTATTGTGTCTATATTCTTAATATGAATAATTCTTTATGCCGCCACTCGGACTCGAACCGAGATGCTCTAGCACTGCTTCCTAAGAGCAGCGTGTCTACCAATTTCACCATGGCGGCTTACCTTAAATAATAATATATATAATAGGAAATTCATGTTGAATTGTCGATATTCAATAGAGTTTAGGAAACAATTAAGAAAGATGCATTTCCATTCATCTGGAAATGTTAAATAGAAAGAAAATATCAATAATACTTAATTAGTATCTTCGTAAGTTCAGTTTGAATAATCAACTTTTCCGTACTAGAAACTAGAAACCTAGCTCTTTTTTATCCAGAAGAGTCAGAACTCAATAGTTTCGTTCTCAGTCGGGGTATAAAATTCATGATTTTTTTCTAACGATTTTGAGATCCAACACCTTAGTATAAAGTAGAATGGAATATTCAGATTCTTCCTTGTCTATCGTAATTGTGCTTTTCTATTTTGAAAAGCACAATTCATAGGAAAGAAAAAACCATCTCACGAATTCAATATCAATCAATAGAAATTGAAATAAATAGAATAAAATATAACATAAACAAGAAAAAGAAGAAAATAACTAAAATAGAATATAATAGAAATATATAAAGACTATAAAAAATCTAAAAAAAGGATAAAAAAAATAAAATACACAATACTGAGTACTTTGAATCAAGTAGACAGAAAGATTCTTATTTTTCATATTACCTAGCTCTAACTAATATGAGAAGTGAAATACAAATACAATTTAGTAAAATTGAATCATTTGTCTTACAATTAAAAAATGGAAATTTGGAAGTTTGGAAGTTCTTTGAAACATGTCAATTAAGATTTTTCCAAGACTTTTTTTTGTCGCACAAAAAAACTTTTTGACTGTCCGGTGGAAACAGATTTAGCTAAAGAAAAAGCTTTTACTGCCTCTAAAGATCCTTTTTTTTTCCAAATATTTCTACGAATATGCTTTTTTGACATAGAAGTACGTTTTTTTGGAACTGCCATTCAAAAGGTAAGTGACTCCTTTTTATCGTTGTATGTGAAAGACATATATTGTTCAAAATAAATTACTCTTTATTAGTCATTATCTATACTGAATTCCATAAATCTCAAAATTCCCTCAATAATATCATAACATACAAATAGAAAAAAAAAAATAATAAAAGAAAAATATTCTAAAACGATTCTATTTTAATAGATAAATAGATTTCTATTTTCTATCTTCATTCTGATATTTGCATAATGTAATAATCATATACGTATTTTAGATTTCTTGTTTTCTAAAGGAACATATACAAAAAGAATATACAAAATTAAAGTAATTTAATTTGAATATTTATTATTCTGTAATATATTTTAATTTGAATATAAAATATATTCAAATATAAATATATATTATATATAAAATTTATATATAAAATAGAATATGAATATTAAGATATAATATTCATAGAATATAAATAGAATATAAGATATAATATTAGAGTCATATATACAATATTGCAAATATTCATATTTAATATTCAGATATAGTAATAAAAAATCTCTTTCTTTTCTATATTTTTAAGTTAATTAATAACTAAACAAGAAACTTGATTAATTCTTTGATATTTGACCAACCAATTGCAACTTTTCTTTCAAATATTTGATAAAAAAAAGTCATAATTCCAATATTATGTATTTATGTATTTTTGTATTTGATCTTTTTAATATTTTTTTCTTATTTTTTTGTTCTTTTCGAAAGAGATCAGAATTGGTGAATTGGAAACAATTATAAGAAAAAAAGAAAAATTTGTTTTCTTATGGAATATATATATAAATATGCATGGATAATACCCCTTTTTCCGCTCCCAGTTACTATGTCAATAGGATTTGGACTTCTACTTATTCCGACAGCAACAAAAGATCTTCGTCGTATGTGGTCTTTCCTAAGTGTTTTACTACTAAGTATAGCTATATGGTTTTCGGCCAATCTGTCTATTCAGCAAATAAATGGAAGTTTGACCTATCAATATCTATGGTCTTGGACCATCAATAATGATTTTTTATTAGAGTTCGGACACTTGATTGATCCACTTACTTCTATTATGTCAATACTAATTACTACTGTTGGAATCATGGTTTTTATTTATAGTGACAATTATATGTCTCACGATCAAGGATATTTGAGATTTTTTGCTTATATGAGTTTTTCCAATGCTTCAATGTTAGGATTAGTTACTAGTTCCAATTTGATACAAATTTATATTTTTTGGGAACTAGTGGGAATGTGTTCGTATTTATTGATAGGCTTTTGGTTCACACGACCCGTTGCAGCAAGTGCTTGTCAAAAAGCTTTTGTAACTAATCGTATAGGAGATTTTGGTTTATTATTAGGAATCTTAGGATTCTATTGGATAACTGGTAGTTTCGAATTTCGGGATTTGTTCCAAATAGTGAATATCTTGATCCATAATAATGGGGTCAATTCTTTATTTGCTACTTTATGTGCCTTTTTATTATTTGTTGGTGCAGTTGCTAAATCCGCACAATTTCCCCTTCACATATGGTTACCTGATGCCATGGAAGGCCCCACTCCTATTTCGGCTCTTATACACGCTGCTACTATGGTAGCAGCAGGAATCTTTCTTGTAGCTCGGCTTCTTCCTCTTTTCATAGTTATACCTTACATAATGAATCTCATTTGTTTAGTAGGTATAATAACAGTACTTTTAGGAGCTACTTTAGCTCTTGCCCAAAGAGACATTAAAAGAAGTTTAGCTTATTCTACAATGTCTCAATTGGGTTATATTATGTTAGCTCTAGGTATAGGTTCTTATCGAGCTGCTTTATTTCATTTGATCACCCATGCCTATTCTAAAGCTTTATTGTTTTTGGGATCCGGATCCATTATTCATTCAATGGAACCTATTGTTGGATATTCACCAGAGAAAAGTCAGAATATGGTTCTTATGGGAGGTTTAACAAAATATGTTCCAATTACAAAAACTACTTTTTTTTTAGGTACACTTTCTCTTTGTGGTATTCCGCCTC